ATGCACATTATTTTAATAATGTAAATAGATGCAAATTAAATCCCCAAAAAATACTTCTAGAGGCTTTCCTGTTTCCGGGGGGTTTGCAGGAATGACAGCTATCTCAGGAGTTAAGGGGGTGGGGGGGTTTACGCAAAGAAACCGTAAGAAATCCCAGAAGGGGGACTCTTAGGGAAGTTAGGAGGAATAATCACAACTTATGCACATGATATCCTAATATGTGGTTCTTTGTATAAAATCTTTCCAACACTCATACTATCCCGTGGGGGCAAGAAAATGTACACGCTTGTCTGTTATTCCCGTGTGCACTCTGAAATGCCAAGTGAAAGGAAAAAAAAAAAGAGAACCCCTATGCACGATGGAAAGAACGCTCGGCTTGGTGGGTAACGAGGAGTATGTATTCCACCATTAACTTATGCAAGCGTCGATGAAAGTGTGAGGAATAATATCAATATATGGCCCTGAAGTAGGAACCAAATGCCAGGAATAATTCACTGTGTGCGACCCCCACAATAGTTGTCCCTCACCTTCAATAACCGTTAGCATTAAGAAATCAACTGATGGTAGGCTCTTACTACATTAAGATTTTGAGGTATGACGAGATGTTGGGTAAAGGTATAACTTAACTTATGAGTATATGTGTTCGGTCTTAAATTTCGCCTGTCCAAGATTTAATTAATTGTTAGATAAAGCTCTATATGCTTTATGTAACCCTTAGTGTAATGGTGATATATGAATGGGGTAATCCTAGATATGTTGATAAAACATATATGTACTTGAATGCCCCTTATATGGTTAATATAAATGTATGGTGTAAATACATACGTGTATTTAGGACCTACAAGTGTTTGTATACACTTGCAAGTACCTACATACTATCTCATAAAATTGCATCACTCGCAAATGCCTGCGAGTATTCGCAAAGAATAGTTTAACTTAGAATCCTAGCTTTGGGAGTTAGGGGTGGGAGTTAAAATCTCCTTTCTTTGAGCAGTAGGGAGGATTTTAACCTCCGACGTCCGGTTTACAAGACCGGCGCTCTGGCGCTGAGCTACTACTGCAGGCTCATCCGAGGGCTTTGTTTTCGAGTCATCCTGCTAATGGGGCGAGGAAGAGGAAAAGGAGAAAGTAGAGGAAAGATGCGACCTGGCCGATGATGATAAAGGGGTGTTCGACTGGTATTCCGCCGATTCAAGTGAGGATGGCGACGTCTGCGACTAGCGTCCAGAAAAGGAATTGAGAGAGGGGCCGGAACGTGATCCCTCGTTGTTTAGATGTGTGGAGAATGGGAACAACTATAAGAACAAGAATTGAGGCCAGTAGAGCTAAGACCCCTCCCAGTTTATTTGGGATAGAGCGAAGAATTGCGTAGGCAAATAAAAAATATCACTCAGGCTTAATGTGTGGGGGTGTCACTAGGGGATTCGCAGGGGTAAAGTTGTCAGGATCTCCCAGCAGGTTGGGTGAGAAGAGAGCAAGGGTTGTTAAAGCAATGAGGAGTACGGCAAAGCCCAGAAGATCCTTATAGGAGAAGTAGGGATGAAAAGATACTTTGTCTGCGTCGGAGTTTAGACCAAGGGGGTTATTTGAACCTGTTTCATGAAGAAAAAGAAGGTGAATAAGTGTGGCCCCCGCAATTACAAATGGAAAGAGGAAATGAAAAGCGAAAAAGCGAGTTAGGGTAGCGTTGTCTACGGAGAAGCCCCCCCAAATTCACTGTACTAAAGCATTACCAACATAGGGAACTGCGGATAGAAGGTTGGTGATGACTGTGGCGCCTCAGAAAGACATTTGCCCTCAGGGTAGGACATACCCTACAAAGGCTGTCATCATAACTAATAGGAGAAGGACGACGCCGATGTTCCATGTTTCTTTATAGAGGTAGGAACCGTAGTAAAGCCCTCGGCCGATGTGTAGGTAAATGCAGATGAAAAAGAAAGATGCACCGTTGGCATGTAGATTACGGATTAGTCAGCCGTAGTTTACGTCTCGACAAATATGAGCAACAGATGAGAATGCTGTTGCGATGTCAGCGGTGTAGTGCATGGCCAGGAAAAGTCCTGTGAGGATCTGGGTGATTAAACAGAGGCCCAGGAGGGAACCAAAGTTCCATCATACTGAAATATTTGAGGGGGCGGGAAGATCGACGAGTGCATCGTTTGCAATTTTTAGTAAGGGGTGGGTTTTTCGGAGGCTTGCCATTAAAGGTTCTTGTAGTTGAATAACAACGGTGGTTTTTCAAGCCATTAGTCCTGGTTAGAGTCCTGGCAGGAATTATGACCTATATTATGTCTTTGTTTCTTTTAGGGTTGGTGTTGGGGTTAGTTGCGGTAGCTTCCAATCCGTCTCCTTATTTTGCTGCCCTAGGCTTGGTGGTGGTGGCGGGCATGGGGTGTGGGGTACTCATTAATTATGGTGGTCCTTTCTTGTCGCTAGTCTTGTTTTTGATTTATTTGGGGGGAATGTTGGTTGTGTTTGCTTACTCAGCAGCTCTTGCTGCTGAGCCTTATCCTGAAAGCTGAGGAAGTCGACCTGTCGCGGTTTATATGGTAATTTATATGGTAGGGGTCGGACTTATCTCTACTAAATTTTGAGAGGGGTGATTTGAGTCTTCATGGGTCCCAGGGGATGAGCTTGATGAATTGTCTGTTTTTCGAGGCGATATTGGGGGGGTGGCATTAATGTACTCGGCAGGGGGCGGGATATTGGTTACTAGTGCCTGGGTGTTACTGTTAACACTTTTTGTTGTGCTGGAACTAACTCGGGGACTTAGTCGGGGAACTTTGCGGGCCGTTTAGTAGGTGAAGAGGAGGGCGGTAAGGGCGAGGGTTAAGAGGAAGAGGGTAAGATAGGTTTTGATCATGCCCCGTTGCGTGTTACTTGTGGTTGTAATTAGGGGGACATTAATAGTGGCTATGGCTTTAGGGCCGGATTTCTCCAGCCATGTCTGGTCCACTATTTGGCTGGCAATTGTTTGGCCCAGGACTAGATTAAGTTTAGGGGAGAGCCGGTGGATAATTGCAGGGAAGAACCCTAGTATATTAAAAAAATGGTGGGTTGTTAAATAAGGGGTTGGTTTAAATTGTTTATTTGTTAATGTTGCCAGTTCCAGGGCCAAAAGAAGGCCTCCAATTGTGACAATTAGTGCGGCAAGTTTAAGTAGGGGTGGTATAGTCATAACGGGCGTTTTTAAGGGGAGGATGTTTGAGGTAATTAGGAGGCCTGCGATAATGCTGCCTCAGGCTAGTCGTTTGATAGGGTTAACTACTGCCGGGTTGTTTTCATTAATAGGGGAGAGGGCGTTGAAGCGAGGGTGGCCCATAGACACGAAGTAAACGACACGGAGGCTGTAGATGGCGGTGAATGAAGTGGCTAGAAGTGTAAGGACTAGGGCTCAGGCGTTTAGGTGGGATGTGTTTAATGCTTCAATAATGGCGTCTTTTGAGAAGAAGCCTGCCAAAAAAGGAGTGCCCGTGAGGGCAAGGCTTCCAATAGTTAGGCAGGAAGAAGTAAAGGGGGTGAGGTGGTGTATTCCTCCCATTTTGCGGATATCCTGCTCATCGTTAAGGCTGTGAATAATAGACCCAGAGCATAAAAAGAGCATTGCTTTGAAGAAGGCGTGAGTGCAAATGTGAAGGAAAGCTAGTTGGGGCTGATTAAGCCCCAGGGTTACCATTATAAGTCCTAGCTGACTTGATGTGGAGAATGCCACAATTTTCTTAATGTCGTTTTGTGTAAGGGCGCAGGTGGCTGTAAATAAGGTTGTAAGGGCACCAAGGCAGAGGCAGGTGGTGAGGGCAATAGGGTTCTCTGCTATCAAGGGGCTTATTCGAATTAAAAGAAAAATACCTGCAACGACTATTGTACTAGAGTGTAGTAGGGCAGATACCGGTGTAGGACCTTCCATGGCAGAAGGGAGCCATGGATGCAGCCCAAACTGGGCAGACTTTCCTGTGGCTGCAACAATCAGTCCTAGAAGGGGGAAAGTGAGGTCGAAGTCTTTGGCAGCTACAAACACTTGTTGAATTTCTCAGGAATTAAGGTTTGTGGCTATTCATGCCATAGCAAAAATCAGGCCCACGTCTCCCACTCGATTATACACAACTGCTTGGAGTGCTGCAGTGTTTGCATCTGCCCGTCCGTATCATCACCCGATGAGAAGAAAAGACATAATGCCGACTCCTTCTCACCCAATGAAGAGTTGAAAGAGGTTGTTTGCTGTAACTAGAATAATTATAGCGATAAGAAAAATTAGTAGGTATTTGAAAAAGCGGTTTATAAAGGGGTCGGCGTGCATGTACCAGGATGCAAACTCCAAGATGGACCAGGTCACATAAAGGGCAACAGGGGTAAAAATGACTGAGTAGTGATCAAATTTGAAACTAATATTAATATCAAAAACAAGGGTGTTGATTCAGCTTCAGGATGTCACAATTGTCTCTGCTCCCTCATTTATGAACAAAAAAAGGGGCAGGAGGCTAACTAGAAAAGCCATTTTTACTGCAGTTTTAACGTGGGAGAGGGCTCAGTCATGGCCTCGGGGGTCAGGGTTAAGTGTGGTAAAAACAGGAAAAATCAGTAGTGTAAAAATAATAATTAAGCTTGAAGTCATCATGAGAGAAGTGGGGTGCATAGCTGCTACTTGGATTTGCACCAAGAGTTTTTGGTTCCTAAGACCAATGGATGAGCTGTTATCCTTTAGAAGCAGGGCGAGGGAGCCCTGGGGTTCAACCAAGGTCGCGGAGATTAGCAGTCTTCGTTGCTGGCGAGCCTCTCTCGGTGGATAAGAGGGCTTTAACCTCTATTTTTAGAATCACAATCTAATGTCTTTGTTAAACTATATCTACAGAACGCTCATCCCCAAATTAGCTCGGGTTTAAGTGTCAGGAGGCCCAGGGGAATAAGGTGAAGGGCTATCAGAAGGTGTTCTCGAGAGTGGGAGGGGTCCAGGGCAATAAGGTGCGAGGGAATGGGCCCTCGTTGTGTTATAAGGAATATGTAAAGAGAATAGCTCGCTGTAATTAGCATTCCAGCCCCGGTTAATGCAAGGGTTCACCATGACCAGTTAAATAAAGAGGTAACGATTATTAGCTCTCCTATAAGATTAGGTAAAGGAGGGAGGGCTAGATTGGCCAGGCTAGTAATAAATCATCATGCTGTTATCAGGGGTAACACTATCTGAAGGCCTCGGGCTAGAAGTAAGGTTCGACTGTGAGTACGTTCGTAATTTGTGTTGGCTAGACAGAAAAGGGCAGAAGATGTGAGTCCGTGGGCAATTATTAAAATAAGGGCCCCCGAGAAACCTCAGGGGGTTTGGATTAGAATCCCCCCAACAACTAAGCCTATGTGGCTGACTGAGGAATAAGCGATGAGCGACTTTAGGTCTGTCTGACGCAGGCAGATTGACCCTGTTATAATCACCCCTCACAAGGCAAAGATAATAAAGGGGTAGCTGAGGTCTTTGGTTAGAGGCTCAAGTATAACAACGATCCGTATCATACCGTAGCCCCCTAGTTTCAGAAGAACGGCTGCAAGGATTATGGAGCCTGCAATAGGTGCTTCTACGTGGGCTTTGGGTAGTCAAAGATGGACGCCGTACAAAGGCATTTTTACTAAGAAGGCTATTAGACAGCCTGCTCACCAAAGTTTATCTGCAAAAGAGGTGAGTTGGTGGGGGTCGGAGAATTGAAGGGTGATCAATGAAAGGGTGCCGGAACTGTTTTGTAAGAGGAGAAGTGCAACAAGTAACGGGAGCGAGCCTGCTAGGGTATAAAATAGGAAATAAATTCCCGCGTTAAGACGCTCTGTCTGGTTGCCCCAGCGGGTAATGATAATGAGGGTAGGAATTAGGGTGGCTTCAAACATGACGTAAAACATAATTACTTCTGTGGCACTGAAGGCCAGAATAAGGAAAAATTGAAGGGATGTTAAGAGTGAGATATACATTCGTTGGCGATTTACGGGCTCGGAGGCCGTGTGGTTTTGGCTTGCAAGGACTATGAGGGGTAAAAGTCAGCAGGTAAGTACTAGAAGGGGAGTAGATAAGGGGTCTGTGGCCATGTAAAAGCCTAAGTTTGACCAGCCAGCTTCCGATGTGTACTTGAATCAAGTTAAGCTAGCTAGGGCAATAGTGAGGCTGTGGGCTAAGGTTGTTGGTCAAAGCCACTTAGAGGGGGCTCATCAAGCAGTTGGAATTAGCATAAGTGTTGGAATTAGAATTTTTAGCATTGTAAGAGGTTGAGGTTCTGAAGTCGGTCGGTTCCGTGGGTGCGGGCGGTGGCTACCAGAAGGGCAAGGCCTGCGCTTGCTTCACAAGCCGAGAATGCTAGAAGAAGCATAGGGGCTGCTGAAAAGCTTGTAGAGTCCAGTTGTAAGGTTCAGAGAGAGAGGGCAATGAATAAAGAAAGCATTATCCCCTCTAAGCACAGAAGGGCAGAGAGAAGATGCGTGCGATGAAATGCCAGGCCTGTGAGTCCCAGAATAAAGGCGGATGAGAAAGCAAAGTGTACGGGGGTCATTAAGCAATTATGGACTTTAACCACAGGTTTTTGAGCCGAAATCAAATGTTTTTATTAAACTAATTGCCTATTCAGCCCACTCTAGGCCGCCCTGTAGCCACTCATAGACGAGACCGAGGGTTAGAAGGGCCAGTACGGCTGAAGCTCAGAGAAATGTTAGTAAGGGGGTTTCAAGTTGGTCCCCCCAGGGTAGTGGCAGCAGAAGGGCGATTTCCAGGTCAAAAAGGAGAAATAGGATGGCGACAAGAAAAAAGCGAAGAGAGAAGGGCAGTCGGGCCGAGCCTAGCGGGTCAAATCCGCACTCGTAGGGGGACAATTTCTCGTGGTCCGGTGTTATTTGCGGGAGTCAAAAAGATACGAGGGCTAGAATAACGGGTAGGGCGGTGGTAATGACAATAATTGTTGTGATTAGATTCATTATCTTTCCTTGGACTTTAACCAAGACCAGGTGATTGGAAGTCACTTATACTTTTTAATACTAGAAAGATTAGGAACCTCATCAGTAGATGGAGATGTAAAGGAAAAGTCAGACAACGTCTACGAAATGTCAGTATCAGGCGGCTGCTTCAAACCCAAAGTGGTGTTCGGATGTAAAATGGTATTGGACTTGGCGTAAAAGGCAGATGGCCAGGAATGTAGAGCCAATGATTACATGGAGCCCATGAAAGCCTGTGGCTACAAAAAAGGTGGCGCCATAGACTCCGTCTGCAATCGTGAAAGGTGCTTCGTAGTACTCTATAGCTTGCAGAAACGTGAAGTAGAAGCCCAGGAGAATTGTTAGTGCAAGGGACTGGATGGCCTGTTTACGTTCGCCTTCTATGATGCTATGGTGTGCCCAGGTGACGGTAACTCCAGAGGCAAGGAGCACGGCGGTGTTAAGTAAGGGCACCTCAAACGGATCGAGAGGGGTGATTCCTGTTGGGGGTCAGCAGCCCCCCAGTTCGGGGGTTGGGGCCAGGCTTGAGTGGTAAAACGCCCAGAAAAACCCAAGAAAGAAGAAAACTTCTGAGGTGATGAAGAGAATTATTCCGTAGCGGAGTCCTTTTTGCACGGGGGGCGTGTGGTGGCCTTGGAACGTTCCTTCTCGAATAATGTCTCGTCATCATTGGTATATTGTTAAGAGAAGTAGGGCTAACCCAAGGGTTATAAGTGTTGTGGAGTGGAAGTGGAATCAGATTGCAAGGCCGGAGGTTATTAACAGGGCGGCTACCGCACCTGTAAGGGGTCAAGGGCTGGGGTCAACTATATGATATGCATGTGCTTGATGGGCCATTAGACGTTTTCTTGTAGGTAAAGTGTGAGTAGGAGGACAAATACGTAGGCTTGAATTATTGCTACAGCAACCTCTAGAAGAGTCAAGAGAACTAAAACTGTAGAAGTAATAATGGCCACGGTAGGCATGAGAGGTAGTAACACGAAGGCGGCTGTAGCGATAAGTTGAATTAAAAGGTGGCCTGCTGTGAGATTTGCTGTAAGTCGAACCCCAAGGGCAAGAGGACGAATGAATAAACTGATTGTTTCGATGACGATGAGAACTGGAATGAGAGGACCTGGGGTGCCTTCTGGCAGAAGGTGGCCTAGGGCGTGAGTGGGTTGGTTTCGTATTCCGATAATTACTGTGGCTAGTCATAGGGGAACTGCCAGCCCTAAGTTAAGGGATAGCTGGGTGGTTGGTGTAAAAGTATACGGAAGAAGGCCAAGTATGTTTAGTGTAATCAAAAAGATTATTAAGGAGGCTAAGAGCGCAGCTCATTTGTGACCCCCGACGCTTAGCGGAAGAAGAAGCTGTTGAGTAAAGCGGTTAATAAATCAACCCTGTAGCGCAAGAAATCGGTTGTTTAATCATCGAGCGGAGGGAGTGGGGTAAAGGATTCACGGGAGGGAGAGGGCTAGGGCTATTAGGGGTATACCTATGAATGTGGGGCTCATAAATTGGTCAAAGAAGCTTAGTGTCATGGTCAGGTTCAGGGGTCTGTTTTAGGTTTCTCGGTGCTTTGAGATGTGGGCTCATTAGGGTAGGTGTGGGCCAGGATTTTTGTGGGGACAACGATCAGAAAAATTAGTCATGTGAATACTAAAATGGCAAATCAAGGGGCGGGGTTGAGTTGAGGCATGTCGCTAGGGGTGGTTGGGAGCCACCATTCTTTAGCTTAAAAGGCTAACGCTAGGCCCGGTTTAGCTTCTTAGCGAGGCGTCTTCAAGTATTAGAGAGGATCAGTTTTCAAAGTGCTCCAGAGGGACTGCCTCTACTACGATAGGTATAAAGCTGTGGTTAGCACCGCAAATTTCGGAGCATTGTCCGTAGAAAACTCCGGGTCGGGATGCAATGAAGGCTGTTTGGTTCAAGCGGCCGGGGACTGCATCTATTTTTACACCTAAAGCCGGCACGGCTCATGAGTGTAATACGTCTTCGGCGGAGACTAGAACTCGGATGGGGGATTCAACTGGGATAACCATACGGTGGTCAGCTTCTAGTAGGCGGAATTGACCTGGGCTTAGATCTTGAGTGGGAATTATGTATGAGTCAAATCCGAGGTCTTCATAATCTGTGTATTCGTAGCTTCAATACCATTGATGTCCTATGGCTTTGATTGTTAGATGGGGGTCGTTGATTTCGTCCATAAGATACAGAATGCGAAGGGAGGGGAGAGCAATTAAAATAAGGATAATCGCAGGTAAGACCGTTCAAATAATCTCGATCTCCTGGGAATCCAGAATGTACTTATTAGTTAATTTGGTAGAAACTATTGCCACAATAATGTAAAGTACTAGGGTGCTAATAAGAAACACAATTATAAGGGCGTGGTCATGAAAATGAAGAAGTTCTTCTATTACAGGTGAAGCTGCATCTTGAAATCCTAGTTGTGAGGGATGGGCCATTTATTGAACAAGATACGCGGGGCTTTAACCCACGATTCTGCCTTGACAAGGCAGTGTAATAGCCATTTTACTAGTATCTTATGAAGAAAGTGACAGAGCGGTTATGTAGCTGGCTTGAAACCAGTCCATGGGGGTTCGACTCCTCCTTTTCTCGTTAGTTAGACTGAACCTGCACAAAAGCGGGCTCCTCAAATGTGTGGTAGGGAGGAGGGCAGCCATGCAGCCATTCTACATTAGTTGCGGTTAGTTCGACTGCAAGTACTTCACGTTTAGCGGCAAAGGCTTCTCAGATAATAAACAAGAACATGATGACTGCGACTAAGGAAATGAGAGACCCAATAGATGAGACCGTATTTCAAAGAGTGTAGGCGTCGGGGTAGTCTGAATATCGTCGAGGTATTCCGGCTAAGCCAAGGAAGTGTTGGGGGAAAAACGTTAAATTTACCCCCACAAACATAATACCAAAGTGGATTTTTGTTCAGGTGCTATGCAGGGTGTAGCCCGAAAAGAGAGGGAATCAGTGAACGAAAGCGGCGACAATAGCAAACACAGCACCCATGGACAGAACATAGTGGAAGTGAGCCACGACATAATAGGTGTCGTGGAGTACGATATCTAGGGAAGAATTGGCTAGAACAATTCCAGTTAGTCCCCCAACTGTAAAAAGGAAGATAAACCCGAGGGCTCAGAGAAGGGGGGTTTCTCATTTAATAGAGCCGCCATGAAGGGTTGCGAGCCAGCTAAAGACTTTTACACCTGTAGGGATGGCGATGATTATGGTTGCTGATGTAAAGTAGGCTCGGGTGTCGACATCTATGCCAACTGTGAACATGTGGTGTGCCCACACAATAAAGCCTAGAAGTCCAATGGCCATTATGGCTCACACCATGCCCATGTAGCCGAAAGGTTCTTTTTTACCCGCGTAGTAGGCAACAATGTGGGAGATCATTCCAAAGCCGGGTAGAATAAGAATATAGACTTCGGGGTGCCCAAAGAATCAGAACAGGTGTTGGTAAAGAATGGGATCACCTCCCCCTGCTGGATCAAAAAAGGTGGTGTTCAAATTTCGATCTGTAAGAAGTATAGTGATGCCTGCGGCAAGGACAGGGAGGGAGAGAAGGAGAAGTACAGCAGTAATTAATACAGCCCACACAAACAAGGGTGTCTGATATTGGGAAATAGCGGGGGGTTTCATGTTGATGATAGTTGTGATAAAATTAATGGCCCCTAGAATGGAGGAAATTCCTGCCAGGTGGAGGGAGAAAATGGTTAGATCGACGGAGGCCCCCGCATGTGCTAAGTTCCCAGCTAGGGGAGGATAAACGGTTCATCCGGTTCCAGCACCTGCTTCTACCCCTGAGGAGGCAAGGAGAAGCAGGAAGGAGGGAGGGAGGAGTCAAAAGCTTATATTGTTTATTCGAGGAAATGCTATATCGGGGGCACCGATCATAAGGGGAATAAGTCAATTTCCGAAGCCTCCAATTATGATTGGCATCACTATAAAGAAAATTATTACAAAGGCATGTGCTGTAACAATTACGTTGTAAATTTGATCGTCTCCAAGGAGTGCGCCCGGCTGGCTAAGTTCAGCTCGGATGAGTAAGCTTAGGGCGGTGCCCACTATTCCGGCTCAAGCACCAAATACTAGATAGAGGGTGCCGATGTCTTTGTGATTAGTCGAGAAGAATCAACGTGTGATGGCCACAGGTAGGATGGCTGAATGTTTAAGCGGTGGATTGTAGCCCCATTGACAGAGGTTTGAGTCCTCTTCTTACCAAGCCCCGAGGTGTTTGACACATTAGATTGCAAATCTTAAGGAGCAGGCTAGCGTCTGCCGGGGCTTTCCCCCGCCTTTTGTCCCCGGACAGGCGGGGGAAAGGGTAGATGGATGCTCGCTGGCTTGAGCGCTTAGCTGTTAACTAAGATCTTGTAGGATCGAGGCCTACCCACCTAGAAAGGCTTTAGCTTAATTAAAGTGTCTGTTTTGCATGCAGGAGATGTGGGGTAATATCCCGCAAGTCTTATCAGGGACTGAGAGATTTTCACTCTCGCTTAGGGCTTTGAAGGCTCTTGGTCTGGTGTTAACCTAAGTCCCTTAAAGGGTCAGTAGTGCAACAACTGCGGGGGTTATCGGAAGAAGTAGAAGAGTGGCGGAAGTTGAAAGGGCTAGAGGTGTCGTTAATTGTGAGTGCTGAAGTCGTCATGGGGTCACCCCTGTTAGGTTATTAGGTGACATAGTTAAGGTCATTGCATAGGAAAGCCGCAAGTAGAAGTAAAGGCTTAAGAGTGCTGATATTGCGGCAATGGTTGCCGTTGGGGCAAGATCTTGTTTTGTGAGCTCCTGAAGGATAAGTCATTTTGGCATAAAGCCTGTTAGTGGGGGAAGACCTCCTAGTGATAAAAGGATAAGGGGGGTGAGGGCTGTCAGGGCGGGTGCTTTAGCTCAGGAGGTGGCGAGCATATTAATGTTGGTTGACTTGTTCAGCTTAAACACTAGAAATGTTGATAGTGTCATTACAAGATAGGTTAGTAGGGTGATAAGTGTGAGGGATGGGGAGAATTGGAGAACAATAATTATTCAGCCGAGGTGGGCGATGGAAGAGTAAGCAAGAATTTTACGGAGTTGGGTCTGGTTTAGTCCCCCTCACCCCCCGACAAGAGTAGATGTCAAGCCCAGGGCAACGAGAATTGTTGAATTGACCGGTTGGATTTGAAGTAGGAGAGCAAAGGGGGCCAGTTTTTGTCAGGTGGAGAGGATAAGTCCGGTGGTAAGATCCAACCCCTGAAGGACCTCGGGGAGTCATGAGTGGACAGGTGCAAGACCAATTTTTAGTGCTAAGGCTAGGGTAATCAAAGTAATAGGAAGGGGATGGGTTATTTGTTGGATGTCTCACTGTCCTGTTAGTCATGCATTAGTGGTGCTGGCAAAAAGAAGCATGGCTGCTGCAGTGGCCTGGGTGAGAAAATACTTAGTAGTGGCTTCTACTGCCCGGGGGTGGTGATGTTGTGCTATCAAAGGGATGATGGCTAAAGTATTTATTTCAAGCCCCATTCAGGCCAGAAGTCAGTGCGAGCTTGCAAATGTAATTGTAGTACCTAGGCCTAGGCCAAGTAGGAGGGTAGCTAAGATGTACGGGTTCATTAGTAAAGGAAGGAGTTTAACCAACATGTTTGGGGTATGGGCCCAAAAGCTTAATTAGCTGACTTTACTAGGAAGTGGTGTAGTGGAAGCACTAAGAGTTTTGATCTCTTCAGGTAGGGTTCGAGCCCCTTCTTTCTAAGGAGTTGGGGGGATTTTAACCCCCATGGTTCACTCTATCAAAGTGGCCCTTTGCTTCAGGCACAACTCCAAGGGTTACAACTGCGGGGGTAGGCCAGCAAATGCAATTGGAAGTGCGAGGTGTCAAATAACTAGGGCTAAAGTCAAGGGAAGAAAGTTTTTCCAGATTAGATGTATTAGCTGATCGTATCGGAATCGGGGGTAGGAGGCTCGGACCCAAAGAAACACGACTGCTAGAATTGCTGCTTTGGTTATAAGATTGACAGCAGTGAGTTCGGGGATAGTTGGGATGTGAGAGGCCCCTAGAAAAAGTGTAGCAGAAAGGGTGTTTATAAGTAAAATATTTGCGTATTCTGCCAAAAAAAACAGAGCAAAGGGGCCTCCTGCGTATTCGACATTGAAGCCGGAGACTAGTTCAGACTCTCCTTCAGTAAGATCAAAGGGGGCACGATTAGTCTCTGCTAGGGTGGAGATGTATCATATTGCGGCCAAGGGTCAGGCTGGCATAATTAATCAAATGCCCTCTTGGGCGATGTTAAAGGTCTGTAAGGTAAAGCCTCCTGTGAAGATAATAATGTTTAAAAGAATCAGTCCTAAACTTACCTCATAGGAAATTGTCTGGGCGACGGCTCGTAGAGCACCAATGAGAGCATATTTTGAATTGGAGGCCCAGCCCGAGCCGAGAATTGAATAGACGGCTAGGCTGGACAGAGCGAGGAGAAATAGGATCCCTAGGTTGAGGTCTACTACTGGGTAGGGCATAGGTATGGGGGCCCAGAGGGTTAGAGCTAATGTAAGGGCAAGGATGGGGGTTAGTAGAAAGAGAAGAGGCGAGGCAGTTGAAGGACGGACAGGCTCTTTGATGAATAGTTTTACACCGTCGGCAATAGGTTGTAAAAGCCCGTAAGGTCCCACAACATTGGGACCTTTGCGTAGCTGCATGTAGCCCAGGACCTTGCGTTCGAGGAGGGTCAGAAAGGCAACAGCTAGAAGGACGGGTACAATGAAGGCTAAGGGGTTGATGATGTGGGTAATAAGTATTGTAATCATAGTTAAGGAGAGGACTTGAACCTCTGTGGAAAGGGCTTAGGCCTTTTGCAATTTGCCGGGCTCTGCCACCTTAACATGCCGTTCTCTTCGGCAGGGGGGCATGCCCTCTTGCCTATTTTAGTTGTCTTCATTAGGTGGGGGTGAGGCGTGTCTAGAACAGGGGCCTCTTCTTCTCGGTCCTTTCGTACTAGAGAAGATCATATCATAGATAGAAACTGACCTGGATTACTCCGGTCTGAACTCAGATCACGTAGGACTTTAATCGTTGAACAAACGAACCCTTAATAGCGGCTGCACCATTAGGATGTCCTGATCCAACATCGAGGTCGTAAACCCCCTTGTCGATATGGGCTCTAAAAGAGGATTGCGCTGTTATCCCTAGAGTAACTCGGTCCGTTGATCGGCATTGCCGGATCTTATTGGTCAGAAATTCTGTTAATCAGAGCAGGAGCTCTAAGTTGTAGGAGGGGTACTCCCGTTCCACGTGGGGGTTTTTTGTTTCCCCGCGGTCGCCCCAACCAAAGACATTAGGACAGGGCTCATTTGGTTCAATCCCTTATTTGGGGGTGTTTAACATGATCTGTCTGGTATCTAAAGCTTCATAGGGTCTTCTCGTCTTATGTTAGCATCCCCGCTTCTGCACGGGGAGATCAATTTCATTGACTTGAAAGAGGAGACAGTTAAGCCCTCGTTATGCCATTCATACAGGTCTCCATTTAAAAGACAAGTGATTGCGCTACCTTCGCACGGTCAAAATACCGCGGCCGTTAAACTTATAGTCACAGGGCAGGCGGGACCTCTTATTTTTAAGTTTGACAAGAGGCGATGTTTTTGGTAAACAGGCGAGGCTTGATGTGTTTGCCGAGTTCCTTCTCTTTCTTTTAGTCTTTCCTTGGCGGCACGCCTGTGTGGGGTTAACGGTTAATTTGTTGAGTGTTCTTCTGGTTATTTAGTTTGTTGTTCAGTTCCCTCTTGTAGTGGGGCCGTTAAGTTTCGGTGGGGTATCCGTTCCGATTTACACACGTGCAAGGAGAGAGATTTAATCTCTCTTATTACTCATATTAGCAGGGTCGCTCCCATGTGAGCATGGGACGGCCTGGTAGAATTAGGGGGATAGGATTTGGTTGTCGAAATAAAGGGGTGGGAAGTATATTTGAGCTTTAACGCTTTCTATGGGGATGGCTGCTTTTAGGCCCACCCAAATATTACACCTTCTATAATTATGATCCTTACCCTCCTGGAAAAGTTGTATCTTGGTTCAAAGGGGCTGTACCCCCTTTGACTAACTCTCTCGACTTCTTAGGGGTATCAGAAGGGGTAATGCTGAGATGAATAAAGAATTCGGGAGGCTGAACTTCTATCCAATTCCCAGGCAACCAGCTATAACTAAGTTCGGTAGGTCTGTCACCTCTACTCAAAGCTCTTCCCACTCTTTTGCCACAGAGACGGGTTTGCCCTATTAATAGGCTGTCTTGAAGTAGCTCACTTAGTTTCGGGTTATCAAACTAAAGCACACTTTGCTTGGGTTACACTGGCTAAATCATGATGCAAAAGGTACGAGGAAAAATCTCTGCTTTTTTAGGCTTCACTGGGTTATTTCACTTCTCTTTCAGCTTTCCCTTGCGGTACTTTCTCTATTGCTCCACAGTCCCTTTTCTGTCGCACATACTTGGGGGGAAAAATGGTTTGTTTAACACAGTATTAGTGTATCTGGGGGTATTAATGTTGGTTTGTTGTTTTTGAGTTGAGGGGCTAGCTGTTGGGCGTCAGGGCGCTCCGACTTGCACGGAGGACTTCTCAGTGTAAGGGAGATGCTTTTCTATCTTAGCTACGCTCTGATTTTTCCAAGTGCACCTTCCGGTACACTTACCATGTTACGACTTGCCTCCCCTTCGCGATTATAAGGTTTTAGTTACTTTGGACTGTAGGCTTGGGGAGAGTGACGGGCGGTGTGTGCGCGCTTCAGGGCCAATTTCAGCGGGACGCTCTATTTCCTGCTTACTGCTAAATCCTCCTTCAGATGGACGTTTCAGTGCATCGTTCGTGTTTCCTGCGGCAGGAAATGTAGCCCATTTCTTCCCTCCCCATACGCTACACCTCGACCTGACGTTTTAGGCTGTGCCAATTTTGCTTACTATTTTTCCTTCACAGGGTAAGCTGACGACGGCGGTATATAGGCGGGGAAAACAAGAGGAGGTGAGGTTGAACGGGGGTTATCGGTTCTAGAACAGGCTCCTCTAGGTGGATCTAAAGCACCGCCAAGTCCTTTGGGTTTTAAGCTAATGCTCGTAGTACCCAGGCGGGCAGTGGATGTAACATACTACCAATGTTTACGGCTAGGCATAGTGGGGTATCTAATCCCAGTTTGTGTCGTAGCTTTCGTGGGTTCAGGGCTATAAAGCCACTTTCGTGGTTGATCTTCTTATCTTCGGGTGCGTATAACAGCTTTGAAGGTGTTCGGCTTTAGTTATATAAAGTTCTTAACCACTCTTTACGCCGTTGTCTATCAGCTTGGGCCTCTCGTATAACCGCGGTGGCTGGCACGAGTTTTACCGGCCCTCTTAGCTTTGACTAAGTCAAGTTTTCACTTATGGCTTAATGTTTATCACTGCTGAGTTCCCTTGGGGGTGTGGCTAAGCAAGGTGTCGTGGGCTAGCATTAGCGTGCCTGATACCAGCTCCTTGTTCCCGGGCAGGGAACTGTAGGGCATTCTCACGGGGATGCGGATACTTGCATGTGTAAGTTTAGCTAAAGTTGATAGTAAAGTCAGGACCAAGCCTTTGTGCTTGCGGAGCTTTCTAGGGCTCATCTTAACATCTTCAGTGTTATGCTTTAATTAAGCTACGCTAGC